GCTAGCGTAGCTTAACACAAAGCATAACACTGAAGATGTTAAGATGGGCCCTAAGAAGCTCCGCATGCACAAAGGCATGGTCCTGACCTTATTATCAGCTCTAACCCAACTTACACATGCAAGTCTCCGCAGTCCCGTGAGTATGCCCTCAATCCCCCGCCCGGGGACAAGGAGCGGGCATCAGGCACAAATTTTAGCCCAAGACGCCTAGCCAAGCCACACCCCCAAGGGAATTCAGCAGTGATAGACATTAAGCCATAAGTGAAAACTTGACTCAGTCAGGGTTAAGAGGGCCGGTAAAACTCGTGCCAGCCACCGCGGTTAAACGAGAGGCCCTAGTTGATATTATTACGGCGTAAAGGGTGGTTAAGGAAGGAAACAATAATAAAGCCAAATGGCCCTTTGGCCGTCATACGCTTCTAGGTGTCCGAAGCCCAACCCCACGAAAGTAGCTTTAATAAAACCCACCTGACCCCACGAAAGCTGAGAAACAAACTGGGATTAGATACCCCACTATGCTCAGCCATAAACCCAGACGTCGAACTACAATTAGACGTCCGCCAGGGTACTACGAGCATTAGCTTGAAACCCAAAGGACCTGACGGTGCCTTAGACCCCCCTAGAGGAGCCTGTTCTAGAACCGATAACCCCCGTTAAACCTCACCGCTTCTAGCCACCCCAGCCTATATACCGCCGTCGCCAGCTTACCCTGTGAAGGCAATAAAAGTAAGCAAAATGGGCACAACCCAGAACGTCAGGTCGAGGTGTAGCGCACGAAGCGGGAAGAAATGGGCTACATTTTCTATCACAGAACACTACGGACATGCAACATGAAATAGTGCTTGAAGGAGGATTTAGTAGTAAAAAGGAAGCAGAGTGTCCTTTTGAACCCGGCTCTAAGGCGCGTACACACCGCCCGTCACTCTCCCCTGTCAACACGCATTAAGAATATATAATACCAAAGCACTGACAAGGGGAGGCAAGTCGTAACATGGTAAGTGTACCGGAAGGTGCACTTGGATTAAACCCAGGGCGTGGCTGAGTTAGTTAAGCATCTCACTTACACCGAGAAGACATCCATGCAAGTTGGGTCGCCCTGAGCCAAACAGCTAGCTTAATCACTAATTTTAACCCAACAATGTTCATAAAAAAACATGACCCGCCCCTAAAAATTAAACCATTTTTTTACCTGAGTACGGGAGACAGAAAAGGTTCGCCCAAAGCAATAGAGAAAGTACCGCAAGGGAAAGCTGAAAGAGAAATGAAACAACCCATATAAGCACTAAAAAACAAAGATTAAACCTTGTACCTTTTGCATCATGATTTAGTAAGTATATTCAAGCAAAGAGACCTTTAGTTTGAAACCCCGAAACCAGGTGAGCTACCCCGAGACAGCCTATATAAATTAGGGCTAACCCGTCTCTGTGGCAAAAGAGTGGGAAGAGCTCCGGGTAGAAGTGACAGACCTACCGAACCTGGTGATAGCTGGTTGCCTGAGAAATGGATAGAAGTTCAGCCCCGCATACCCCATACCAAAGCCCTACACTTAAGGTAATTTTAAGGGAAACGTGCGGGAGTTAGTTATAGGGGGTACAGCCCCTCTAACAAAGGATACAACCTTATCAGGAGGATAAAGATCATAATATTTAAAATAAACTGTTTTAGTGGGCCTAAAAGCAGCCATCTAAACAGAAAGCGTTAAAGCTCAGACAGAGTAAAGTTTATTATACCGATAAAAAATCTTACTCCCCTAAAAATATCAGGCTATCCCATGCTCGCATGGAAGAAATTATGCTAAAATGAGTAACAAGAAGACCTGTTCTTCTCCAAGCACAAGTGTAAACCAGATCGGACAAACCACTGGAAAATAACGAACTCAACCCAAGAGAGTACTGTGAACAATATAAAAACCAAGAAAAACTCACAACCAAATGATCGTTAACCCCACACTGGAGTGCTATTTTTAAAGGAAAGACTAAAAGAAAGGGAAGGAACTCGGCAAACACAAGCCTCGCCTGTTTACCAAAAACATCGCCTCCTGCAACTAAATTAAGTATAGGAGGTCCAGCCTGCCCAGTGACTACGGGTTCAACGGCCGCGGTATTTTGACCGTGCAAAGGTAGCGCAATCACTTGTCTTTTAAATAGAGACCTGTATGAATGGCTAAACGAGGGCTTAACTGTCTCCCCCTTCCAGTCAGTGAAATTGATCTATCCGTGCAGAAGCGGGTATAATAATACAAGACGAGAAGACCCTTTGGAGCTTAAGGTACAAAATTTAACCACGTTAAACAACTCAGCAAAAAGCAAGAACTTAGTGGGTATAAAATTTTACCTTCGGTTGGGGCGACCACGGAGGAAAGACTAGCCTCCGAGTGGAACGGGGTAAACCCCTAAAACCAAGAGAAACATCTCTAAGCCGCAGAACATCTGACCAATAATGATCCGGCCTCATAGCCGATCAACGAACCAAGTTACCCTAGGGATAACAGCGCAATCCTCTCCCAGAGTCCATATCGACGAGGGGGTTTACGACCTCGATGTTGGATCAGGACATCCTAATGGTGCAGCCGCTATTAAGGGTTCGTTTGTTCAACGATTAAAGTCCTACGTGATCTGAGTTCAGACCGGAGCAATCCAGGTCAGTTTCTATCTGTAACGCTACTTTTCCTAGTACGAAAGGATCGGAAAAGAGGGGCCCATACTTAAAGCACGCCCCACCCCTAATTAATGAAAACAAATAAATTAAACAAAGGGAGGGCCCAAACCCCTGCCGCCCAAAATAAGGGCATACTGGGGTGGCAGAGCATGGTAAATTGCGAAAGGCCTAAGCCCTTTATACCAGAGGTTCAAGTCCTCTTCCCAGTTTATGCTAAACACTTTAATAAACCACCTAATTAATCCCCTAGCCTACATTGTGCCAGTCCTACTAGCAGTAGCCTTCCTGACACTACTTGAACGAAAAGTACTAGGGTATATGCAACTACGAAAAGGCCCTAACGTAGTAGGACCCTACGGGCTGCTACAACCCATCGCCGACGGGGTAAAACTCTTTATTAAAGAACCCGTCCGACCCTCCACATCATCCCCCTTTTTATTCCTAGCAACCCCTATCCTTGCGCTAACCCTCGCTATAACACTATGAGCACCTATACCAATGCCTTACCCCATCCTTGACCTAAATCTAGGGGTTTTATTTATTTTAGCCCTCTCAAGCTTAGCAGTTTACTCCATTCTAGGGTCAGGATGAGCATCAAATTCAAAATATGCACTAATTGGAGCCCTTCGAGCGGTTGCTCAAACAATTTCATATGAAGTAAGCCTAGGACTTATCCTCCTCTCAGTCATTATTTTCTCAGGCGGCTACACCCTCCAAACATTTAATACGACCCAAGAAAGTATCTGACTCTTAGCCCCAGCATGACCCTTAGCAGCTATATGATATATCTCAACCCTCGCCGAAACAAACCGAGCACCATTTGATTTAACAGAAGGAGAGTCAGAACTAGTATCTGGTTTCAATGTAGAATACGCGGGGGGGCCATTTGCCCTATTTTTCCTAGCCGAGTACGCCAACATTCTCATAATAAATACCCTGTCAGCCGTACTATTCCTCGGATCCTCTCACTTCCCTAATATACCTGAACTAACAACAATTAGCCTCATGGTCAAAGCCGCATTCCTATCAATCGTGTTTTTATGAGTCCGAGCCTCCTACCCTCGATTTCGGTATGACCAACTCATACACCTCGTATGAAAAAACTTCCTACCATTAACACTAGCACTCGTACTATGACATGTGGCCCTACCAATTGCACTAGCAGGCCTTCCCCCACAACTATAGTTTGGGAACTGTGCCCGAATGCCTAGGGACCACTTTGATAGAGTAGCTTATAGGGGTTAAAATCCCCTCAGTTCTTAGAAAGAAGGGGGTCGAACCCATGCCCAAGAGATCAAAACTCTTAGTGCTTCCTCTACACCACTTCCTAAGATGGGGTCAGCTAATAAAGCTTTCGGGCCCATACCCCGAACATGACGGTTAAAGTCCCTCCTCCATCAATGAATCCCTACGTACTAATAATTCTATTATCCAGCCTGGGATTAGGCACCACCCTAACTTTTGCTAGCTCCCATTGACTATTAGCTTGAATAGGACTAGAGATTAATACCCTGGCAATTGTACCACTAATAGCGCAACATCATCACCCACGGGCGGTAGAAGCTACCACAAAATATTTCTTAACCCAAGCGACCGCGGCAGCAATAATTCTGTTTGCAAGTACAACAAATGCATGAATTACAGGAGAGTGAGATATAAACAATATGTCAAGCCCAATTGCCAGCACTATGGTTATTACCGCCTTAGCACTTAAAATTGGACTTGCACCAATACACTTCTGAATACCAGAAGTTCTACAAGGGTTAGACCTACTAACGGGCCTAATCCTGTCAACTTGACAAAAACTAGCCCCCCTGGCCCTTATTATCCAAACATCTCAAGCCATCGACCCCCTTCTGCTGACCTCTTTAGGTCTTATATCCACACTGGCAGGCGGATGAGGCGGATTAAACCAAACCCAACTACGGAAAATTCTGGCCTACTCCTCTATTGCTCATATAGGATGAATAATTATTGTTTTACAATATGCCCCCCAACTCACACTTCTCGCATTAGGAACCTACATCTTCATAACCTCCGCAGCATTTCTCACACTCAAAACATCCTCAGCCACAAAAATTAATACCCTTGCAATAGCCTGATCGAATAGCCCCATCCTAACAGCAACCACCGCCCTTGTTTTATTATCATTGGGCGGATTACCACCATTAACAGGATTCATGCCAAAATGATTAATTCTTCAAGAACTGACAAAACAGGGGCTTCCAGCCACCGCCACAATTATAGCCCTTGCAGCCCTACTTAGCCTCTATTTTTACCTCCGACTTTGCTATGCAATAACACTAACAATTTCCCCAAATACAACCAACTCAACCACACCTTGACGAGTAAAAACAACTCAAACCTCTATCCCTCTTACCATTTCAACCACGATTGCACTAGGTCTTCTACCTGTGACTCCGGCTATTTTAATACTGGCCACTTAAGGGACTTAGGATAGCACCAGACCAAGAGCCTTCAAAGCTCTAAGCAGAAGTGAAAATCTTCTAGTCCCTGGATAAGACCTACAAGAGTCTATCTTGCATTTTCTGATTGCAAATCAAATGTTTTTATTAAACTAAGGCCTTACTAGATGGGAAGGCCTCGATCCTACAAACTCTTAGTTAACAGCTAAGCGCTCAAGCCAGCGAGCATCCATCTACTTTTCCCGCCGTTGGCCTAAAAGGCGGGAAAAGCCCCGGCAGAGTATTACTCTACGTCTCTGGATTTGCAATCCAACATGTTTCTTCACCACGAGGCTGGTGATAGGAAGAGGACTCAAACCTCTGTCTTCGGGGCTACAACCCACCGCCTGGCACTCGGCTACCCTACCTGTGGCAATTACGCGCTGATTCTTTTCTACAAACCACAAAGACATTGGTACCCTTTATCTTGTATTTGGTGCCTGAGCCGGAATAGTGGGGACTGCTTTAAGCCTTCTTATTCGGGCCGAACTTAGCCAACCCGGGTCACTTCTAGGCGATGACCAAATTTATAATGTTATCGTCACTGCCCACGCCTTCGTAATAATTTTCTTTATAGTAATACCAATTCTCATTGGAGGATTTGGAAACTGACTGGTGCCACTAATGATTGGGGCACCTGACATGGCATTCCCGCGAATAAATAACATAAGCTTCTGACTTCTCCCCCCATCATTTCTTCTACTACTGGCCTCCTCTGGTGTTGAAGCCGGGGCGGGAACAGGATGAACAGTCTACCCGCCGCTCGCAGGCAATCTTGCCCACGCAGGAGCATCCGTAGACCTTACAATCTTCTCACTTCACTTAGCAGGTGTTTCATCAATTCTAGGGGCAATTAATTTTATTACTACCACTATTAATATGAAACCTCCAGCCATCTCCCAGTATCAAACACCTCTATTTGTGTGAGCTGTACTAGTAACAGCTGTACTCCTGCTTCTCTCACTTCCAGTCCTGGCCGCCGGGATTACAATACTTCTTACAGACCGAAACCTTAACACCACATTCTTCGACCCAGCACGAGGAGGAGACCCAATCCTGTACCAGCACCTGTTCTGATTCTTTGGTCACCCCGAGGTATATATTCTTATTTTACCCGGATTTGGAATCATTTCACACGTTGTAGCGTACTACGCTGGTAAAAAAGAGCCATTCGGCTATATAGGAATGGTCTGAGCTATGATGGCTATTGGCCTCCTTGGTTTTATTGTTTGAGCCCACCATATGTTCACTGTCGGAATAGACGTAGACACCCGTGCCTACTTCACATCTGCAACAATAATTATCGCCATCCCAACCGGTGTAAAAGTATTTAGCTGGCTCGCCACACTGCACGGCGGCTCTATTAAATGAGACACACCCATACTATGAGCCCTGGGGTTCATTTTCCTTTTTACAGTCGGAGGACTAACAGGTATTGTATTAGCCAACTCATCATTAGACATTGTACTTCACGACACATATTATGTAGTTGCACATTTCCACTATGTACTGTCAATAGGTGCCGTATTTGCTATTATAGCGGCCTTTGTCCACTGATTCCCGCTATTTTCAGGATACACCCTAAATGACACCTGAACAAAAATCCACTTTGGTGTAATATTTATTGGTGTAAACCTAACATTCTTCCCCCAACACTTCCTAGGCCTGGCCGGAATGCCACGACGATATTCTGATTACCCCGACGCCTATGCCCTGTGAAATACAGTATCATCTATCGGATCTCTTATCTCCCTGGTCGCAGTAATTATGTTCCTATTTATCCTTTGAGAAGCCTTTGCTGCCAAACGGGAAGTCTCCTCAGTAGAGCTAACCATAACAAACGTAGAATGACTTCACGGCTGCCCTCCACCGTACCACACATTTGAAGAGCCAGCATTTGTCCGAGTTCAATCAAACTAACGAGAAAGGGGGGAATTGAACCCCCATGTACTGGTTTCAAGCCAGTCACATAACCACTCTGTCACTTTCTTCTAAAGACATTAGTAAAATGCAAATTACACCACCTTGTCAAGGTGGCATTACAGGTTAAATCCCTGTATGTCTTAAGCCCCAGGCTTAATGGCACATCCCACACAACTAGGATTCCAAGACGCGGCATCACCCGTTATAGAAGAACTTCTCCACTTCCACGACCACGCCCTAATAATTGTGTTTTTAATTAGCACTTTAGTATTATATATTATTATTGCAATGGTTTCTACTAAACTTACCAACAAGTATATCCTAGACTCCCAAGAAATCGAAATTGTTTGAACCGTTTTACCAGCTGTAATCCTAGTTTTGATTGCTCTACCATCCCTTCGAATTCTATATCTTATAGACGAAATTAATGACCCCCACCTAACAATTAAAGCCATAGGACACCAATGATACTGAAGCTACGAATATACAGATTATGAAGACCTAGGCTTTGACTCCTATATAATTCCAACTCAAGACCTTACACCAGGTCAATTCCGACTACTAGAGACTGACCACCGAATAGTAGTTCCAATAGAATCCCCTATTCGTGTATTAGTATCTGCTGAAGACGTGCTTCACTCTTGAGCCGTGCCATCCCTGGGTGTAAAAATGGACGCAGTACCCGGACGACTAAACCAAACTGCCTTCATTGCCTCACGACCAGGAGTATTCTATGGACAATGCTCTGAAATCTGCGGGGCTAATCACAGCTTCATGCCAATCGTAGTTGAAGCCGTCCCACTAGAACACTTTGAAAGCTGATCCTCACTAATACTAGAAGACGCCTCACTAGAAAGCTAATTATGGACAAAGGCGTTGGCCTTTTAAGCCCAAGTTTGGTGACTACCGACCACCTCTAGTGAAATGCCCCAATTAAACCCCAACCCCTGATTCGCCATTCTAGTATTTTCATGAATCATCTTTCTTACCATTATCCCAACTAAAATCTTAAATCACACAACACCTAACGAACCCGCCCCAATGAGCGAAGAAAAACACAAAACTGAGCCTTGAGACTGACCATGATAATGAGCTTTTTTGACCAATTTGCAAGCCCCTCCTTCCTAGGGATCCCTCTTATTGCCGTTGCAATTGCACTACCATGAATTTTATTCCCAACTCCCCCCTCTCGATGACTAAACAACCGACTCATTACCCTTCAAACATGGTTCATTAACCGTTTCACTAATCAACTTCTACTGCCTCTAAATGTGGGCGGACATAAATGAGCCCTATTATTTGCCTCCCTAATAGTATTCCTTATTACTATTAACATGCTCGGCCTTCTCCCATATACCTTTACACCTACCACCCAGTTATCGCTGAACATAGGATTTGCTGTACCACTCTGACTTGCTACAGTGATTATTGGCATGCGTAATCAACCAACAGTAGCCCTCGGCCATCTTCTACCAGAAGGGACCCCGGTCCCACTAATTCCAGTACTAATTATTATCGAAACAATTAGCCTATTCATTCGGCCCCTAGCCCTTGGGGTACGACTTACAGCTAATTTAACTGCAGGTCACCTACTAATTCAACTTATTGCTACAGCAGTGTTCGTATTACTACCAATAATGCCAACAGTAGCAATTCTAACAGCCGCTGTCCTATTCCTTTTAACACTTCTAGAAGTTGCAGTTGCAATAATCCAAGCCTATGTATTTGTACTTCTACTAAGCCTCTACCTGCAAGAAAACGTCTAATGGCACACCAAGCACATGCATTTCATATGGTTGATCCTAGCCCATGACCACTAACCGGAGCCGTAGGCGCCCTATTAATAACATCCGGCCTAGCAATCTGGTTTCACTTCCACTCAACAACACTAATAACCCTCGGACTAATCCTCCTGCTTCTGACAATATTCCAATGATGACGTGACATCATCCGGGAAGGAACCTTCCAAGGACATCACACACCACCAGTACAAAAAGGCCTGCGTTATGGCATAATTCTATTCATCACTTCAGAAGTCTTCTTTTTCCTCGGGTTTTTCTGAGCTTTTTATCACTCAAGCCTAGCACCAACCCCTGAACTTGGAGGATGCTGACCACCAACAGGAATTACTACACTAGACCCATTTGAAGTCCCCCTCCTTAACACAGCAGTCCTATTAGCATCTGGTGTAACAGTCACATGAGCCCACCACAGCATTATAGAAGGAGAACGAAAACAGGCTATTCAGTCCCTCGGACTTACAATTCTTCTAGGACTATACTTCACCGCACTACAAGCCATAGAATACTATGAAGCCCCCTTCACAATTGCAGACGGGGTATACGGCTCCACATTCTTCGTAGCTACAGGGTTCCACGGACTCCATGTAATTATTGGGTCAACCTTCTTGGCCGTCTGTCTCCTTCGCCAAATCCAATACCACTTCACATCTGAACATCACTTCGGCTTCGAAGCCGCTGCCTGATACTGACACTTTGTCGACGTAGTCTGACTATTCCTTTACGTATCCATCTACTGATGAGGCTCATATCTTTCTAGTATTTAAATTAGTACAAGTGACTTCCAATCATTTAGTCTTGGTTAAACCCCAGGGAAAGATAATGAATTTAATCACAACTATTCTTCTTATTACAATAGCCCTATCCTCTATTCTAGCAGTCGTATCATTTTGACTCCCCCAAATAAACCCGGATGCAGAAAAGCTTTCCCCCTACGAATGCGGATTCGATCCATTAGGGTCCGCCCGATTACCATTCTCCCTACGATTTTTCCTAGTCGCTATCCTGTTTCTTCTATTTGATCTAGAAATTGCCCTCCTTCTCCCCCTTCCCTGGGGTGACCAACTTCACAACCCCACAGGAACATTCTTTTGAGCAACTACAGTTCTTGTTCTTCTAACCCTAGGACTAATCTACGAATGAACCCAAGGGGGATTAGAATGAGCAGAATAAGGGAGTTAGTCCAAAAAAAGACCTCTGATTTCGGCTCAGAAAATTGTGGTTTAAGTCCACGACCCCCTTATGACACCAGTACATTTCAGCTTTAGTTCAGCATTCATTCTAGGACTAATAGGTCTAGCATTTCACCGCACCCACCTACTCTCTGCACTTTTATGCTTAGAAGGTATAATACTATCCCTATTTATTGCACTAGCCCTGTGAACACTACAATTCGAGTCTACAAGCTTCTCCACCGCCCCTATACTTTTATTAGCCTTCTCCGCCTGCGAGGCGAGCACGGGCCTCGCACTTCTAGTAGCCACAGCTCGAACCCACGGAACTGACCGCCTACAAAACCTTAACCTCCTACAATGTTAAAAGTACTAATCCCCACAATCATACTATTTCCAACAATCTGGTTAGTTTCCCCAAAATGACTATGAACAGGGACAATCACCCACAGCCTATCAATTGCCCTTGTAAGCCTCACATGACTAAAATGAACGTCCGAAACCGGCTGAGCTACGTCTAATATATATTTAGGCACAGACCCCTTATCAATACCCCTGCTGGTACTAACATGCTGACTGCTACCACTAATAATTCTAGCCAGCCAAAATCACATCAACCCAGAACCCATTAACCGACAACGCCTTTACATCACCCTGCTCGCCTCATTACAGACCTTTTTAATTATAGCATTCGGGGCCACAGAAATTATTATATTCTATATTATATTTGAAGCCACACTCATTCCAACCCTAATTATTATTACCCGCTGAGGGAATCAAACTGAACGATTAAATGCAGGGACCTACTTTTTATTCTACACACTCGCAGGTTCTCTACCCCTCCTAGTCGCACTACTTCTACTTCAACAATCCACAGGGACCCTCTCTATACTTGTAATTCAATACGCTCAACCTCTTCTACTAGACTCCTGAGGCCACAAAATTTGATGAGCCGGCTGTCTTATTGCATTTCTAGTAAAAATACCACTATATGGCGTTCACCTATGACTTCCAAAAGCACACGTAGAAGCCCCTGTTGCAGGATCTATAGTACTAGCAGCAGTATTATTAAAACTAGGGGGATACGGAATAATACGAATAATAATTATACTAGACCCCCTCTCAAAAGAATTAGTCTACCCATTTATTATTTTAGCATTATGAGGAATTATTATAACAGGGTCTATTTGTCTACGACAGACCGATCTTAAGTCACTAATCGCCTACTCATCCGTCAGCCATATAGGGCTCGTAGCAGGAGGCATTTTAATTCAAACCCCATGAGGGTTTTCAGGGGCAATTATTCTAATAATCGCCCACGGTCTAGTATCCTCAATACTATTCTGCTTAGCTAATACAGCATATGAACGAACCCACAGCCGAACCATAATTTTAGCCCGAGGACTACAACTAATTTTTCCCCTAACAGCAGTTTGATGATTCATTGCTAACCTAGCTAACCTGGCACTCCCGCCTCTGCCCAACCTGATAGGAGAATTAATAATTATCACAACCCTATTCAACTGATCCCCATGAACTATTGCCTTAACAGGGGCAGGCACCCTAATCACAGCAGGTTACTCACTCTATATATTCTTAATATCTCAACGAGGCCCAACACCAAGTCACATTATAAAACTCCAGCCCTTCCACACCCGAGAACACTTGCTAATAGCCCTTCACCTAATCCCCGTAATTCTTCTTGTAGCAAAACCAGAACTGATGTGAGGCTGATGCTATTAGTAAGTATAGTTTAACTAAAATATTAGATTGTGATTCTAAAGACAGGAGTTAAAATCCCCTTACTCACCAAGGAAGGACAGAAATCAATAAGTACTGCTAATCCTTATGCACCGCGGTTAAAATCCGCGGCTTCCTCACGCTTCTGAAGGATAACAGCTCATCCGTTGGTCTTAGGAACCAAAAACTCTTGGTGCAAATCCAAGTGGAAGCTATGAACCCAACAACACTAATTATATCCTCCTCGCTTATTTTAGTTATTACAATCCTTATTATTCCGCTACTAACGACACTAAGTCCCGAGCCACGCAAAATGGACTGAGCAAATACACATGTAAAAACCGCTGTCAGCACCGCATTTTTCATTAGCCTACTACCACTTATAATATTTTTAGACCAAGGACTAGAAAGTGTTACCACAAACTGACACTGAATAAACACACACATATTTGACACGAACATTAGCTTTAAATTTGACCACTACTCTCTTATTTTCACGCCCATTGCTCTCTACGTCACCTGGTCTATTTTAGAGTTTGCACTATGATACATGCACTCGGATCCCAACATAAACCGATTCTTTAAATATTTACTACTATTCCTAGTAGCAATAATCACACTTGTTACTGCCAACAACATATTTCAACTATTTATTGGCTGAGAAGGAGTTGGAATTATATCCTTTCTGCTGATTGGGTGATGATACGGACGAGCAGACGCTAATACAGCAGCTCTGCAAGCTGTAATTTACAACCGAGTAGGGGACATTGGATTAATCTTGAGTATGGCATGATTTGCAATAAATCTTAACTCCTGAGAAATCCAACAAATCTTCTTTCTATCAAAGAGTTTTGATATAACAATCCCCCTAATAGGACTTATCCTAGCAGCAACAGGAAAGTCGGCCCAATTTGGCCTGCATCCGTGGCTCCCCTCTGCCATGGAGGGCCCTACACCAGTATCTGCCCTACTCCACTCTAGCACCATGGTTGTGGCAGGAATCTTTTTATTAATTCGGCTCCACCCCCTTATAGAAAACAATCAAGCCGCACTAACAACTTGCCTATGCTTAGGAGCCCTAACCACCCTATTTACCGCCACCTGCGCCCTAACCCAAAATGATATTAAAAAAATTGTAGCTTTCTCAACATCCAGCCAATTAGGCCTAATAATGGTTACAATTGGCCTAAACCAACCACAACTCGCATTCCTTCATATCTGTACCCACGCCTTCTTCAAAGCTATATTATTCTTATGCTCAGGGTCAATTATTCATAGCCTTAACGACGAACAAGACATTCGCAAAATAGGAGGCCTTCACAACCTTATACCGGCCACTTCAACCTACCTCACAATTGGCAGCCTAGCATTAACAGGAACCCCATTCCTTGCAGGTTTCTTTTCAAAGGATGCTATTATTGAAGCCCTAAACACCTCACACCTTAACGCCTGAGCCCTTATCCTTACACTTATTGCTACATCATTCACCGCGGTTTACAGCTTCCGAGTTGTTTTCTTTGTTACAATGGGATCCCCACGATTCCTTCCACTATCCCCTATTAATGAAAACAATCCACTAGTAATTAACCCTATTAAACGACTTGCCTGAGGAAGTATTATTGCAGGACTTATTATCACCTCTAACTTCCTACCTTCAAAAACACCTATCATAACAATACCCTTGGCCCTAAAAATAGCAGCTCTAATAGTTACTATCATTGGACTGCTGGTAGCCATAGAACTTACTGCCCTGACTAACAAACAAGTTAAAATTACCCCTATAATATCCCCACACAACTTCTCAAATATGCTAGGATATTTCCCAGCACTAATTCACCGAATACCCCCAAAACTCAACCTTATCCTAGGCCAGTCAGTCGCCAACAAACTCGACCAGACATGGTTTGAAATATCTGGACCAAAAGGACTAACCTTAGCCCAAATAATAATATCAAAAATTATAAACGACATTCAACGAGGAATAATTAAAACATATTTAACTATTTTTCTTCTAACAATAACCCTGGCCATTCTTTTAACAATTATCTAAACTGCACGAAGAGTCCCACGACTCAACCCCCGAGTTAATTCCAGTACAACAAGCAGTGTCAAAAGCAGAACCCAAGCACAAATAACCAATATCGCTCCCCCAAAAGAGTATATGACAGCCACTCCCCCAACATCCCCTCGCAATATAGAAAACTCCTTTAGCCCATCAATTATTACTCACGAACCCTCGTACCACCCCCCTCAAAATATCCCGGCCATTAAAACCACCCCTAACAAATAAATTAGGACATAGCCTGCAACAGAACGACTCCCTCAGGCCTCCGGAAAAGGCTCAGCAGCCAAAGCCGCCGAATAGGCAAATACTACAAGTATACCGCCCAAATAAATTAAAAAAAGAACTAAAGACAAAAAAGACCCTCCAGAACCAACTAAAATACCACACCCAACCCCCGCTGCCACCACCAAACCTAAAGCAGCAAAATAAGGAGTTGGGTTAGAAGCAACAGCAATTAAACCCACAATCAGAGCCACCAATAACATAAACATAAAATAGGTCATAATTCTTGCTCGGATTTTAACCGAGACCAATGACTTGAAGAACCACCGTTGTAGTTCAACTACAAGAACAATAATGGCAAGCCTACGAAAAACCCATCCTCTAATAAAAATCGCTAACGATGCACTAGTTGACCTACCAACACCATCTAATATCTCAGTATGATGAAACTTCGGGTCCCTTCTAGGACTATGTTTGATTACACAAATTCTAACAGGGCTATTCCTAGCCATGCATTACACCTCAGACATTTCAACCGCATTTTCATCAGTAGCCCATATCTGCCGAGACGTAAACTACGGCTGGCTTATCCGTAATCTTCACGCTAACGGAGCATCATTCTTTTTCATCTGTATTTATATACACGTTGCCCGTGGCCTATATTACGGGTCATATCTCTATAAAGAAACCTGAAATATTGGTGTAGTACTACTTCTGCTAGTAATGATGACAGCCTTTGTCGGCTACGTCCTTCCATGAGGACAAATGTCCTTCTGAGGGGCCACAGTAATTACAAACCTCCTCTCAGCAGTCCCCTATATGGGAGACACACTTGTTCAATGAATTTGAGGGGGCTTTTCAGTAGACAATGCAACACTAACACGATTCTTCGCATTCCACTTCCTATTGCCATTTATTATTGCCGCCGCAACCCTACTCCACCTGCTATTTCTCCACGAAACAGGATCCAACAACCCCGCCGGCCTAAACTCTGACGCAGATAAAATCTCCTTCCACCCCTATTTTTCATACAAAGACCTGCTTGGATTTGTAATTATACTGCTAGCCTTAACATCACTAGCACTATTCTCCCCCAACCTCCTAGGAGACCCCGACAATTTTACACCAGCCAACCCAATGGTAACCCCACCACACATTAAACCAGAGTGATACTTCCTATTTGCCTACGCCATCCTACGATCTATCCCAAATAAATTAGGAGGTGTTCTTGCTCTATTATTTTCTATTCTAATCCTGATAGTAGTCCCAATCTTACACACCTCAAAACAACGAGGACTTACATTTCGCCCAATCACCCAATTTTTATTCTGAACACTTGTAGCAGACATACTAATTCTAACATGAATTGGAGGTATGCCTGTAGAACACCCATACGTCATTATTGGCCAAGTAGCATCAATTTTATACTTTGCACTTTTCCTTGTACTTGTCCCACTAGCAGGATGAGTAGAAAATAAAGCACTAAAATGAGCTTGCCCTAGTAGCTTAGTCTTAAAGCATCGGTCTTGTAATCCGAAGATCGGAGGTTAAATTCCCCCCTAGCGCCTAAGAAAGAGAGATTTTAACTCCCACCCCTGGCTCCCAAAGCCAGAATTCTAAATTAAACTATCTTCTGATAGTAACATGTATGTATTAGTACATACTATGTATAATATTACATAATGTATTAGTACATACATATGTATTATCACCATTCATTTATTTTAACCTTAAAGCAAGTACTAACGTCTAAGAAGATCATAAAGCAAATTATTAAAACTCAGAAATAATTTATTTTAACCTGGGAAATAGATTAATCCCCTGAATATGGCACTCAAATTTTTCCTTGAATTACCCAGCTAAGGTTTATCTTAAAATAATTAATGTAGTAAGAGACCACCAACTGGTTGATATAATTGCATACTATTAATGATAGAATCAGGGACACAAAATGTGGGGGTCGCACACTGTGAACTATTCCTGGTATCTGGTTCCTATTTCAGGTACATAATTTTATTTACTCCACCCTCGGATAATTATACTGGCATCTGATTAATGGTGTAATTACATACTCCTCGTTACCCAACATGCCGAGCGTTCTTTTATATGCATAGGGTTCTCTTTTTTAGGTTTCCTTTCACTTTGCATTTCAGAGTGCAAGCGCAATTAATATATTAGGGTAGAGCTATTCCTTGCACGAGTTGAAGTAGGTTAATTATTAAATGACATAACTTAAGAATTACATATTAATATCTCAAGTGCATAACATATACATCACTTCTTCAACTTATCCTTATATATCTGCCCCCCTTTTGGTTTTTGCGCGACAAACCCCCCTACCCCCTACGCTCAGCGAATCCTGTTATCCTTGTCAAACCCCGAAACCAAGGAAGGCCCGAGAACGTGCCAGCTAACGAGTTGAAATATGGGTTAGCCATCCGCATTGTATATATATACATGCATATTGCATTTATGCACTTCACAAATACCCCAAATTTTAGCCTGAAAACTTCTACTAAAAATTTTATAAATTTCTCAATGCTAAAAAATTAAACATTTACAGC